TCGAAATTGATCCGCTTCTATTTCTACTTTCCGTAAGCGGGCCCGGGCTTTTTCTAACTGGTCTAGGGCCCCCTCGCGTAATTCTTCTGAATTTTGAATAGTCTTCAAGATCCTCTGTTTTCGATTATCCAATAAATCACTTAACACCCCCTTTCCAAAAAAAATCAACACACCAAGCACTACGCTTAGATTTATTAGATTGGTTGCAAAAATATCAGTATTAAACCCGAAACCCCCGGCGGATGGCCAATAACCCAAGGAAAGGAAAGGATCGGTTACATTTTTCATATGATCTCCGCTTTCTTATAGTTATAGATGGACTACTTATTTTGATTCTTTATTTTATTATGAATTTCCCTATTTCTAAATAAAAAATACTAAATTGAGTCAAAAAATAGATTGCTTTAGAAATGGATTTTTTTTTTTTTCAATTGGAAATTTCCGATTATTGGAAATTTCCAATAAGCTTGATACTTATTCGATTCGAATTAGGTACCAGGTCTTATACAGATCAGTTGCGAAATACCTCATTTGTTATAATACAATTGCAACACTTCCTAAAAAAAGTTCGTACATTGGACTAAGAGAGTAAAGGAAAAAATGGGTTGGATCCTCATTCTTAAACCAGTGATTTCTGTAGGTTGTTGTTCCTAAAGTAATTAAATTGTAATTGTAGGAGTTAAATATTTAAAGAATTAGAAAAAACAAGATCCGCAAATCTACGAAAATAAATAAACATATGTGTTTTAGGATTAAACAAAAGGATTCGCAAATAAAAGAGCTAATGCTACAACCAACCCATAAATTGTTAAAGCTTCCATAAAAGCTAGACTAAGCAATAAAGTACCCCGTATTTTTCCTTCCGCCTCTGGTTGTCTCGCAATCCCTTCTACAGCCTGTCCCGCAGCAGTACCTTGACCAACCCCAGGTCCAATAGAAGCAAGCCCGACGGCCAATCCAGCAGCAATAACGGAAGCGGCAGAAATCAGTGGATTCATGATAAGTTCCTCGCGCCAAAACAAAAATAAAGAAATAGTTAATGATACAATCACCCAATATTCAATTCACAATTACAGATGAAATGGATAAGGTTTCTATTGAAATGCCTATCTAAATTCATAATAGTAAGACAAACTTTAGTTCATATATACCTAGTTAATGTCTAATATCACATATACATGTTTTTCCCCATACCGTAAACCAAATATTGTATTTTTATTGTATCTTAAAATCATCGGGATTCTCGAATCGTTCTTCGAAAGATTCACAAGAGTTGTCTTATAGCAATTAGATTATATACACCTAGTTTGACCCCCATTCCTACGCGAACCGATCTAGATCCTTTTTTTTTTTTTTCTCGTTTTTTGTAAACCCTTACTCTTCCTTTTTTATCATCCCACAGAGATTAGGTCCAATCAATTTAAATGGACCCATTTGTTAGGGCAAATTGTTCTATAGAAATATATATTCAGTATTTGATTGATCTAAATCCGTGTAATTTAATTTAGTATTTATTCAATTTATCAATTAACCCTTCCTCCAAAAAAATGGAATAAAATCGACTGAAATGAGAATCATTTTCTATCCCATCTTTTTTTAATTGTACATCATAAACAAATCCAATAAAAATTATTACTTAGATTACCACTCTTAATATTTATATTTAATATTGGAATTAAATAAACTAAACACTAGAAAGAGAATATTCATTGGGGGGGGTAAAGAGATCTAAAAGATCTTTTTACTAAAATTTCTGTTTGCCTATTTATACCCCCCCTTTTTTTACAACTAAAAAAATATCGTAACCTTTTTTAAAATTACTCTAGATCGTTTATATCTTTATTTCTACCGTCCATTTATCTTCCCTAAGTGGATTACCTTAAACGGCACATACATTGCGTTAGGCTAAGCTAAAAACGACTGTGTCGGAAACTAGTCAATGATGACCTTCCATGGATTCGCCTATATAAGCCGCAGCTAGGGTTGCAAAAATAAGAGCTTGAATACCGCTTGTAAATAATCCAAGGAACATGACAGGTATAGGAACTACTAAAGGTACTAAAGAAACAAGAACAACAACTACTAATTCATCAGCTAAAATATTTCCAAAAAGTCGAAAACTAAGCGATAACGGTTTTGTGAAATCTTCTAAGATGTTAATAGGTAAAAGGATTGGGGTTGGTTGAATATATTTACCGAAATAACCCAATCCCTTTTTTGTAAGGCCCGCATAAAAATATGCTACTGACGTAAGTAAAGCTAAAGCAACGGTCGTGTTTATATCATTTGTGGGTGCGGCTAACTCCCCGTGAGGTAACTGTATAATTTTCCAGGGTAACAGAGCCCCTGACCAATTCGAAACAAAAATAAATAGAAACATAGTTCCAATAAAGGGAACCCACGGACCATATTCTTCTCCAATTTGCGTTTTGCTCACGTCTCGAATGAATTCAAGGACATATTCAAAAAAATTCTGACCATCAGTAGGAATGGTTTGTGG